CTAAAAATCCAGAGAAAGATTTGTTCTTCGGTCAAAATAAGCATGATTCTGAAGGAAGAAAAATTGTTCGATTTATGAAATACCTCTTTGAAAATTTTTTGGAGTCCGGTCGCGAGGTCTGAATAGTAGGTATGAATCATAGTTCAAATATTTCTTAATCTATTCTATTCCATAGAGTCCGTGCTCCAGATACTCGAATGAATATCCGACGAGGTAGAACCATCTCTATCGAGATGACAGGCCCGCTCTCTGTACTATCAATAGGATCACTTATCACAAGTCACACACTCATATTCCGGAAATACCGAAACAAAATAATTCCACGGTCGAACTACCAGAAAAACCTAGAAAGGCGAATCCTAAGTGATTCTTTTTTTATTGAAAAGCTAGGACTTCCTGGTTCTTCTGGACCTAACTCACTGAAATTCCATCCAGTAAAACGGAAGAATTATAAATCTCCAAAATAATAGATAGGAATATCGCAAATAGAGCCATTGCAACACCCATAAAGGGGGTAGTTCCCCATCCAGGAGCTACTTTACCATATTCTGAATTCAATGGTTTTAATAAATCCCCTATAATCGTTCGTCTTGGCCCAGATCCGCTGGAACTCCCCTCAATGGTTTGTGTAGCCATAAATCCTATTGCATTGGTTGTGAGATCTGTTGACTTTGTATACCATTCCATTGTAAATAAACGATCTTATCGTAGATCCATCGTGGTCTTGAAATTACCTAATAATGGAAACAGCAACTCTAGTCGCCATCTCCATATCTGGTTCACTTGTAAGCTTTACTGGGTACGCCTTATATACCGCTTTTGGGCAACCCTCTCAACAACTAAGAGATCCATTCGAGGAACACGGGGACTAGTTGAAATAATGAACCTCCCAATGCGGGAGGTTCATTGTTTCAATTGAGATAATGAAAAATCATTTCATCTTTTTATTCGGAACCTTAGGCGGTTCGCGAAAAAAGATGGCGAAAAAAATTATCCCTAGAGTCGAGACTAAGAGGAATGTATAAACCAATGCTTCCATAGATTCGATCGTGGTTTAGTTTACAATTATAGCTTCCACACCTGTTCATTTGGGATCATTTCCCAGAAAAAAAAGGGGGGCAAGAGTCAAAGAAAAGGCGTTGATTCAAATCAATACTTTTCCGGTACCCTAACCCTATACCAATACCAATCAAAAAGAAAATAAAATAGAGGCGAAACATACCAGAGCAATGTTGTATCAGACTACTTGTCTCCTTGTAGTTGGATCTCCAATTTTTTGGAATGCTCCAAATTCCACTTGAGCATCCAAATCTGGGTCAATACCGGCAAAAACATCTCTGAACAAGGTTCTAGCGCCGTGCCAAATGTGTCCGAAAAAGAAGAGCAAAGCAAACGAGGCATGTCCAAAAGTGAACCAACCCCTCGGACTGCTACGAAAAACACCATCGGATTTCAAAGTAGCACGATCTAATTCAAAAATTTCACCCAATTGGGCACGTCTAGCATATTTTTTCACAGTAGCCGGATCGCCATAACTGACTCCATTGAGTTCGCCACCATAGAACTCAACAGTTACACCTACTTGTTCGACACTATACTTTGATTCCGCCCTTCTAAAAGGAACATCGGCTCTCACAATTCCGTCTCCATCTACCAAAACCACTGGAAATGTTTCAAAAAAAGTGGGCATACGGCGTACAAAAAGCTCATGCCCATCTTTATCTCGAAAGATGGGGTGTCCTAACCATCCAACAGCTATTCCATCTCCGTTGTCCATTGAGCCCGCTCTGAATAATCCTCCCTTCGCCGGATTATTACCGATGTAATCATAAAAAGCGAGTTTATCGGGAATTTTAGACCAAGCTTCTGATAAGCTCAGATTTTCGACTAGCCCGGTACCAACTCTTCGATATATTTCTTGCTGGAAGTATCCCTGATCCCACTGATAACGAGTGGGACCAAATAATTCGATCGGAGTCGTTGCTGAACCGTACCACATAGTTCCAGCAACAACGAAAGCTGCAAAAAACACAGCAGCTATACTACTGGAAAGTACAGTTTCAATATTGCCCATACGTAATCCTTTGTATAGACGTTGGGGTGGGCGGACACTAAGATGGAATAGACCTGCTAATATACCCAAAGTCCCCGCTGCAATATGATGAGAAGCTATTCCTCCCGGAACAAAAGGATCAAAACCCTCCGCGCCCCACGCTGGATTTACAGATTGCACTTTTCCGGTTAGTCCATAAGGATCAGACACCCATATTCCAGGACCATACAAGCCTGTTACATGAAATGCGCCAAACCCAAAGCAAGCCACCCCTGAGAGAAATAAATGAATTCCAAAGATCTTGGGCAAATCCAAAGAGGGTTTTCCCGTACGTTCATCACAGAATATTTCTAGGTCCCAATACACCCAATGCCAGATAGCTGCCAAGAAGCACAGGCCAGAAAACACAATATGTGCCCCGGCCACACCCTCGTAACTCCAAATACCCGGATTCGTTATAGTTCCTCCTGTGATACTCCATCCACCCCATGAATTGGTTATTCCTAAACGAGTCATGAAGGGTATAACGAACATACCTTGTCTCCACATTGGATCAAGAACGGGATCAGAGGGATCAAAAACTGCTAATTCGTATAGAGCCATCGAACCGGCCCAACCAGAAACTAGAGCTGTATGCATTATATGGACAGAAAGCAACCGACCAGGATCATTCAATACGACGGTATGAACACGATACCAAGGCAAACCCATGGAACTACCCCTTCATCAAAGAAAAATAGACACTATGTAACTTTATCGCATTGGAAAAGTATGCTATGGCCCTCACCTTTTCAGTGGATTATCTCGGAGCAAGGGTTAATATTTATTCCCTTCCGTTGGTAATAGTAATAATGGAACGATTCCGTTCGTAGGAACAAAACAAAGAGAAGCAGATCTATTCTATACCCGATAAGTACCAATACGCAATGGGGGAATTGGCCCATTTTTTGTGAGCGAATGCTTCGTCATAATTTTCATTTATTCATTGCGCCTTCCTCCATGAATCTTCCAATCTATGGATCAAATCCAATAAACGGCAATATCATCAAGACAATAAAACCATTGTTACGTCTCCGCATCAAAGTGAAGTATAGTACTTCTTTTTCTTGAATTTAATGCCCATTGGTGTTCCAAAAGTACCTTTTCGGAGTCCTGGAGAGGCAGATGCAGTTTGGATTGACGTATAGTGCGACTTGTCAGACATATTGGGTCATATGGAATTTCCCCGTTCTCTCCCCCCATCGAGATATCCTCTCTTTCGTCCAAGAAAGATTGATTGAACTATCAATAATTCGGAGCGTGAAGTGCAATTAGATCAATAAATTCCATTTTGGGGATAAATATAAATATTATCAATTAGAATAATCTATGGTTGGCTTGGACCAAGAAACTGAAGTATCCAGGCTCCGTTCAGAAAATACCAAATTGGTAATATATGTATGATTACCACTTGTATCATAAATGATTCCTATTTATACCATATGAGTGATCTCAAACTGCCAATCAATGAAGTAATACGATAAATACATCGAAGATTGGGCGGAAGGCATGAAAGGGATTGCAAAAAAAAAAGTCGTAAAGAAGCGGTTACTGGGATCATTTGTCCTATATGTGCAAATAGAATTCGGGCGGATCTTTATCCGGAGTAGAGCATAAACCTAAAAGAATTGAAGAGGCCCATTCAGGAACAAGAAAATGACATCGTGGTTTGGATCTCGATGAAACAATATATCAATGAGAGGGTAGTTCAATAAGTTCAGTGAATTCTTTTTTTTATAGGGGGGCGAACAAAAACTCATGTTTCTTGGAAAATGGAAGAAAAAACAAAACCCTTCCTCAGGAAAAAGCCTGCTACGAAAAAAGAAAAGAAATAGGGCTGGAAGGGCTGGAATCAACACATTGATTCTTTTGTTTTTCGCAATTTATTGAACCGTATGCATCGAAAGGTGCGTATACGGTTCCTAAGGAATACAATTTTGTCCTAATCAACCGACTTCATCGAGAAAGATTACTTTTTTTAGGCCAAGAGCTTGATAGCGAGATCTCGAACCAGATTGTTAGTCTCATGGTATATCTCAGTATAGAAGATGCTACCAAGGATCTCTATCTGTTTATAAACTCCCCCGGTGGATGGGTAATATCAGGACTAGCTGTTTATGATACTATGCAATTTGTGCCACCAGACATACATACAATATGCATGGGATTAGCCGCCTCAATGGGATCTCTCATCCTGGTTGGAGGAGAATTTACCAAACGTCTAGCATTCCCTCACGCTTGGCGCCAATGATTTTTGATTTGAGAGAAAAAAGAAGACTATGCCTTCGCCATATGGAATATTAAGTAATAATAGCATGGCACTTCTAGTTCGATATAAGCAAACCCTTCTTGCTTTTTCATAAATGAAATTATGTATCGAGATAGTAGTATGAAACAATGGTTATTTCCGGTTTGCTCTTATGTATCGGGGGTCCATTTCAGCGTCACAAACCCCCCTTTTTTTTTCTTATTTGATCGGATCAGAAAGAAACTTTGGGATTGCTGAATTACAGAAGAGATAAATATAGAAAGCAACGGAACCATCATAGTATTTTTGACTCCTCCGAGGGGAAGGGTGGTAAATGGATCATCCAACGCTCCGGGTCTGATAGATTCTAGTTTTCTCTTTCTTCGATGGAAGGGGAAGGGTAAATTCCATTGCAGAGCCGTATGCAATGCACAAAAGATGCCTGTACGGTTGTTCAATTCTATCTTTTTTTCTTCTCTCTTTTTTTTTCTTTATCCCTTCCCTTTCGCCCGATCATACGAGATAGAGGAACCGTTCATTATGTTATATCATCAGGGTTATGATCCACCAACCTGCTACTTCTTTTTATCAGGCGCAAACTGGAGACGTTCTCTTGGAAGCGGAGGAGCTACTGAAACTCCGCGAAACCCTCGCAAGGGTTTATGCACAAAGAACCGGCAACCCTTTATGGGTTGTATCCGAAGACATGGAAAGGGATGTTTTTATGTCAGCAACAGAAGCCCAAGCTCATGGCGTTGTGGATCTTGTAGCGATCAAAAATACCACCGGAGATTTCGCGTAAATCAGTGATTCCATTTCGAACCATAATTCGAATCAACCGTGATTCGAGATTTTATCTTCTTCCGCGGGGCAAAGTCAAATATTAAACGGAAGTCATTTATAATCATCCGGTTAAGATCGATCTAAACCAGACGATTCTGTATACGATTCAGAATGCCAACTATTAAACAACTTATTAGAAACACAAGACAGCCAATCAGAAATGTCACGAAATCCCCCGCTCTTCGAGGATGTCCTCAGCGTAGAGGAACTTGTACTAGGGTGTATGTGCGACTCGTTCTGTTCAGATCATGGGCTGGACAAAATACAAAAATTTTCCAGTATCAATGACCAGTACCAAGGAATAGGATAGAATGGAAGAACTCCACTCACTATCTAACAAAAAAAGATCTATCATATACCTCTATTGTGTATGGAATTTATGGTTTCCATTGGTGCAAATCCAATCGCCTCGATTTGAGATGAGAAGCAATTCCTCATTGGTAGCAAATGGTTATCCATTAAGCGGGGGGAAATAGTATTCAAAAAGCAGAAATATTATGCTCCTACTCTTGCAAGAACGGACTAACAGGGTCAGCTACCTAGCCAACCTTCCTAATTAAATGCCGTCACTGTATGGATAGATCTCATTGTGAAAAGACCTATTATCTGAATAATTGATGGGTAGAGCAAAACAGTGTGAACTGTACAAGTTCACAATAACATTATTGATTAAATCAATAAGGGAAGGGGCTCCGGTGTATAGAAAGGGCCTCACCGTTTAAGAAGTAACCATAGAAACGATGGAACCCACTATTTATTTTATACCTAGTATCTAGTACCGGTACAATTTCTTATTTCGAGATGAAATGCCTGGAAGAAATAGCAAATCGTGGTTGGGAAGGTCATAGTAGCAAAAGCCATTGGAATTTTGATTTTATACATCGGAAGAATCTGTATAGACTAGGAGAGGGGAAAAGAATGACTCAAAGAAAAGAAATCAATTAGTTATTCATCAAAGTGAAATTATATTACATATTAAATGACCAGAGTGAGGCGCGGGTATATAGCTCGGAGGCGTCGAACAAAAATTTTTTTATTTGCATCAACCTTTCGGGGGGCTCATTCGAGACTTACTCGAACTACTACTCAACAGAAAATGAGAGCTTTGGTTTCCGCTCATCGGGATAGAGGCGGGCAAAAGAGAGATTTTCGTCGTTTGTGGATCACTCGGATAAATGCAGTAACTCGTGAGAATGGGGGATCCTATAGTCGATTAATACATGATCTGTACAAGGGGCAGTTGCTTCTTAATCGTAAAATACCTGCACAACTAGCTATATCAAATAGGAATTGTCTTTACATGATTTCCAATGAGATCAGATCGGCAACTAAGGAGATTGGCAGGAATTCGTCGGAATGATTTAAACGGAGTTCCCCGGAGAATGACCTCCGGGAAGGTAGAGTCGAAATTTATATGATAAGTAGTAGGAATGAACGAACGCGTTTCAATAAAGAAAGATTTCTTCCCCTATTCTTGTTTTTTTTTTTTTTTCTTACGACGCGACAATCAAATCTGAATCTCCGGCTTTTTCGAACAGAGCATCAATCTCAGTTCCGTTTTTCGTTCTGATTCAATTGAGGAGTAGGCCTATTTTTTTCTGGCTCTAGTACCTGTAGTTCTAGGGGTCGACTCGGTTCTCTCAAACTGTTTCTCATTATTAAGAAAAGGTAACGAAGATAAAATACGAGCTTGTTTTATAGCAATAGTAATCAATCGTTGTTGTTTCAAGGTCAATCTATTGACTCGTCTAGATAATATTTTTCCTTGTTCACTAATAAATCGACTAATTAAACTCATGTTTCTATAATCAATTCGATCCCCCGATCCAATTGGGGGCAAACGCCTACGAAAAGATCGCTTGGATTTATGAAAAGCTCGCTTAGATTTATCCATGGTTTATTCCTTCTCTCTAAAATCCTATTTTATTTCTCCATTCATTCGGATCCGCCAAAAACAAAAATAGGATTTGATTTGTTCATATATATGTAATTCCTTCCCGTTCCTTGGAATAGTGTCCTATTCAATCTATTTTTTTATCTCCCCATGAATTGTATGCTTGTAACAATAGGGACAGAATTTTCTCAATTCCAATCTGCCGGGCGTATTGTGTCGATTCTTTTCAGTAATATATCTGGAAACGCCTGGTGATTTCTTATTGGCACCATTTTGGGCACAACTGGTACACTCCAAAATAACTCTTACTCTGACATCTTTCCCCGCGGCCATGAACCCCCTTTTGATTTTGAAGTCACTCAACTCTTCTATTTTTGATACGAACCGAAGAAGAAGACGGGAACGAAAAATAACTAGAAGTTGCTAACTGGAAATGAAATTCATGATATGAAAGATTTCGTTGCAATCAATAGAGTAAAAAAATAATAAGTAATAAAATGATTTCTAACTATCAATTATTATTCCTAATCCCAGTATTTTATTTAAGTATCTTGTATGATCTCGAATAGCCTGCCCTGGATCCACATTTCTATTTCTACTCTCCCCCTATTCATTCTATCCTGAACCCTAGTTTAGCCGAGGTTGAATCAACTCTTATTCTTTACCTTTTCTTCCTGAACAACGAAAGTGAAAGGGGGAGGAACTAGTCACAGAGAATTTATTCTATCTCTAATCTTCTTTATTTCTTCCCACGTCAATAACTAGAATGAGAAAAAGGGGAATGCCAACGCATCCGGGAATAAACGATTGATCTCTATCAATAGACCTGCTAAAGACCCGAACCATAGAGTAGTTAGCACAGGTGCCACGGAGAGATATGTTTTTATATCTCGCATTGAAAATCCTCCTTAGTTTTTGTTTTATTGTAATACGTATATGATCAGATGCATATGTAGTTAAAGATCACTTTGATTTTGATTTGTACGTGGAATCCATAACTAAAATGGATATATACAATGATCCGATAGATGAGATCTTCCTGTCCCTAAAACGGAAAAAGATGTCCCCTTCTTCCCGAACATTACCTATAAATATTTATTCTTTTATATGTTAGATTTCATATGTACATAATTCTTTTATCTTTTCTATTTTATGAGACCAAAAAGAAGAAATTACAAGAGAAATTGTATAAGAAATTGTATATAGATGGAGGAAATAACGATGTGGAAAACAAGACAGGGATTCTCTACAATGACACTGTACAACAATTGAAAGAAAGGGATGTAGCGCAGCTTGGTAGCGCGTTTGTTTTGGGTACAAAATGTCACGGGTTCAAATCCTGTCATCCCTACTTATTACTTCTCCTATGGGTAGTAACGAGGAATCAATTGAGATCGATTCAAATTGAACATAATCGAATCTGTAGTTGTAGGTTAATGATACTATATGGATGCAAGATGCACCGGGGGGTACCAAAAGAATCCTTTATAGCCGTATCTTCTGTCATAAGAAAGCGCTCTTAGTTCAGTTCGGTAGAACGTGGGTCTCCAAAACCCAATGTCGTAGGTTCAAATCCTACAGAGCGTGATTCTGTTCTTCTCGTGATTCTGTTCTTCTTATGTTAAATCACAAAAAAAAAATAACTTAATTTGAACTGCAACCAAAATTGGACCTCCTTGCAGATCAAGGAGGAGGTCAATAAAACAAAAAAGAGATGTTACTCAATCAAAGATCCAACTGATCGCCGCGCCTGTATTGTAAATATGCAGTTACAAATAATCCGGCCAAAGTAATAGGAATTAGACCTAACACGATTCCAAATAGAAAAACTTCAATCATTTCGATTTCTTTGAAAGAGGAGAAAAAGAGAGGTAATATCTATCCCTAAATATTACTCCGAATTACCCATTAATCTCAACGACCAAGAATTGGCAATTGACGCTGGAGGAAACTATAGAATATCTGGAACTTCACACAAATCTTCATTTTCATTTTTATGAATTGTTTATTCAATTCATTTCGAATAAGTCGTATCTTGCTCAGACCAATCAATAGAGCTGGGGTTATAGTTGAAGCAGCCAGTAGAAAACCGAAATAACTAGTTATAGTAGGCATGAAGGGGCTAAATAAGATACGTTCTTTTTATACATATGTTTATAAAGCACTTTCCTAAGTTTCCATTTTTGCGAGATACGATGATAAGAAACAATCCCAATTGACAGAATCAATTTCAATTGAAAGTTCACGAATTTTGATTGCTCTAACTATTCTATTACTATTTACTATTGTTTGTTCCATTTCCTTCATCAAATACTATCTGCTCCTGTACAACCAACGAATTACTTGAAATGAAAGGATTAGAATGAAAATACCTTTTCTATTTCTACAAACATGAAAGGGGGGTTTCTAGATTTAGCATCCAATTGTGATAATAATAATATGATAATTTCTTTCATGAATAATTAGAACCGCCGACTCACACTTTACCAAGATCTTTATCTTCATTCAGTTTCTATTCTGAAGCCAGTACTGGGAAACCTTATACTACAAACAAAAACAAGAATTTTAGGAATTTTCTATTGAATGACATGTGGTTGTGCAGAGACAAGGAACAAGAAAGGAAGTATGTACCATTTCTTTTCGCTACTGATTGAAACTGCGTTGCTGTGTCAGAGGAAGGATAGCTATACTGATTCGGTATACTCTAAATACACCCTTGGTACAATATTGACGATCTCACAAAGATGAAATATCAGTAGTTTTCCATTTACTGATCTCCATCTTTCACGGAATCGATCCCCCCCTTTTGACTGTACAAGAATATGTGGAGCTCAGCATGTCTGGAAGCACAGGAGAACGTTCTTTTGCTGATATTATTACCAGTATTCGATACTGGGTCATTCATAGCATTACTATACCTTCC